AGTTAATCCAACCAGTCCTCTTATACCGGTATTTAGGGTTATTGCATAAAAACTATCTATGTAACCACGATTATATGACCAATTATATATCACATTGACTATTTTGTCCCAAAGACTTCTTTTAGGACCCATTTTAACAAATGAATTAATTAAGTCCAAATTCTGTAAAAATAAAAAAACAGGCCTATATAAAAAGAACGCAAAAAGGATTCCTACGTAAGCTATACTGACTGACAAAATTGCATTTGTAATAAATTCATACCAATCCACGGAATTGCTCGAATTGGAATGTAAAAGGTTTATATATGGAGTTAACAATTTTGATAATATATTCAATTCCATTCCTCTATAATCAAAAGGAGTTCCGATAAAACCAACACACAAAGTAACAAATCCTAATATAAGAAGGGGAAAAAGCATAGTATTTTCCGATTCATAAGGATATGGATTATTTTCTTTATTTCTAAAATGCGTAAATGTAATAAGGGGTTGCGTTCCTTTTTTTACATTCCTATCAATTGAATATGCTTTCTTCGAAAAAAAAGTAACTCCTTGATTATTTTTCGCTGTTGTTAAGCAAAACTTTTTGTTGATTACTTTCTGTCCTTCTTTACCCCAGATGGATATTGAATAAAACGAGCTATTTTTTTTACCGCTGAAATATTGAGAATAAACGTTAAAATGCCCTTCAAAAGTTAGTAAATACATCCGAAACATATAAAATGCAGTTAATCCTGCTGTGAAATAAGCTATTATCGCGAAAATAGGTGAATATAACCAACTATCGCTAAGAATTTCATCTTTTGACCAAAAGCAAGCAAGAGGTGGAATACCACAAAGAGAAAGTGTACCTATAAAAAAAGCTGTTTTTGTAATTGGCATATATTTTGTTAAACCGCCCATAAGAGCCATATTCTGGCTTTGATTTGGAGAATATCCAACAATACTTTCCATAGAATGAATAATGGACCCGGAGCCTAAAAATAATAATGCTTTCGAATAGGCATGGGTGATCAAATGAAATAAAGCAGCTCGATATGATCCCATACCTAAAGCTAACATAATATAACCCAACTGCGACATTGTAGAATAAGCTAAACTTCTCTTAATGTCTCTTTGGGCAAGAGCCAAAGTGGCTCCTAAAAGTACTGTTATTATACCTATCAAAGAAATTAGATTCATTATGTAAGGTATAACTGTGAAAAGCGGGTAAAGTCGAGCTACAAGAAAAATTCCCGCTGCTACCATAGTAGCAGCGTGTATAAGAGCTGAAATAGGGGTAGGTCCCTCCATGGCATCAGGTAACCATACATGAAGGGGTAATTGTGCGGATTTAGCAACTGCACCAAGGAATAATAGGGCGGCACACAGAGTAAGAAATAAAGAATTTAAACCATTATTCTCAATCAAGTTAGTGACTATTTTAAACGAATCTCGAAATTCGAAACTACCCGTTATCCAATAAAGACCTAAGATTCCTAATAATAAACCAAAATCCCCTACACGATTAGTTACAAACGCCTTTTGACAAGCATTTGCTGCAATTGGTCGTGTGAACCAAAAACCTATTAATAGATACGAGCACATTCCAACTAACTCCCAAAAAATATAAATTTGTATTAAATTTGAACTAGTAACTAATCCCAACATGGAAGTATTGGAAAAACTCATATAAGCAAAAAATCTCAAATATCCTTCATCATGAGACATATAATTATCACTATAAAAAAGAACCATAATTCCAACAGTAGTGATTAATATTAACATAATAGAAGTAAGTGGATCGATCAAGTCGCCAAACTCTAAAGAAAAATCATTATTTATGGTCCAAGACCATAAATATTGATAGATAGAGCTACCATTCATTTGTTGAATAGACAGATCGATTGAAAAAAGCATAACTATACTTAGTAATAAAACACTAGGAAAAGCCCAGAGACGACGTAGGTTTTTTGTTGTCGTTGGAACAAGGAGAAGCCCTACCCCTATTGCTATAGGAACTGGAAGTGGAACTAAAGGTATGATCCATGCATATTGATATGTATGTTCCATAATAAAAAAAAGTTTTTTTTGTTTCCAATTCACCAGCTCTTATATCTTTCGGAAGGAGCAATAAAATAAAGAAAAGAAAGAACTAAAATATAATTTTGAATTATTTAATCAATCTTTCTAATTCTTCCCCCCCAAAAAACTCAGAAGTTATAATCGGTCAAAAGATCAAGTCAGTTTTGAAAAGGTACCACTTAGTGATTAACTAGGATATTTATGAAGATACAGAATCAGAATATGCAATTTAAATTTCTTTATTATTATAAGAATCCATATTCATTGATCAAGGAAAAAAATAAAGTAATTTAATTATAGTAAAAAAGTGCTTTATTCTGGTATGTAAGATCCCTTTCTTGAGCATAGGATCGATCAAAAGCTTGACCTCCAAAAAAGACCTTGCGATTTTAGTTAGTATATTCGGAAGACTTTACTCATTCTTCTCGAGTGGCTTATATTCCGCCAAAACAACGGATACTTCTAGGAAACTCTACGATATCCGGCACTTTGATACCCACGACTTCGCGTAGAATAAAAAAAAGGACTTATTGAAATGGCTTTTTCTCAAGTGTTTATTATATTAACAGTAACAGATTCAATATTAGTCTCATTCCTATTTTTCATTTAATTAAGGGTACTGCATTCTATTGATGAATTGATATAAAAAAGGTTACAGTATTTTTATCTTAAATTAAGGTAAGCATTTTCCAATTTTTCCTTTTTTTTTAATAAAATAGAATACGATGAGCCGTAGCCCCCCTTTTTTATGACGACGGTGACACAGATATAGATTCAAACGAAGATTAGTATATAAAAATTCTGCTTTATTGGGATATTGTATGTAATAAAAACGGGAATAAAGTAAAAAAAATTAAGATATCCAACTTTTATCCAGAAAAATTCTATGGGACTCATACGTCTTCATATTGTATATTATCAAGAAAGTATGATCTAGGGAATAAATATATAGCTAAAGAAAAAATGACGCATTTTGAACAATACATGTCTTTCACATCCAACTATAACAATAAGTAACCTCTTTATTTTAAAATGGCCGTTCCAAAGAAACGTACTTCTATATCAAAAAAGCGTATTCGTAAAAACATTTGGAAAAGAAAAGGATATGTGGCTGCGCTAAAAGCCTTTTCCTTAGCAAAATCTCTTTCTACTGGGAATTCAAAAAGTTTTTTTGTGCAACAAAAAAATAAACAAGTCTTGGAATAATCTAAATCAATATGCCTCAATGAATTTGCTAATTAAATGAATAAGATGAATGATTCATTCCCATTAACTCATATATATTTTTTTTTTTCGCTGATCAATATGAGGCGGCACTATCGATTGTAGTATTTAGAATAGGAAGCCTTTACATTTTCTGAATAAAAAAAGTACTATGTTTTTTTGTTCAAACAAAAAAACATAGTACTTAAGAAAAAACCAAAGGTTTAGCTTTTATTTATTAGGGTTTTGTTTTCTTATTAATGACTATGAATACAATGGATTTTTTTTTGTTCGGACCCAGGAAATCATCAAAAAATAATGAATCAAGATCAAGAAAGGGGCTTTTTTACTTCTATACCTAGATTGAGGGCAAAACTATCTAGTCTAGTTTCAACTAATCTGTTTTGGGAGAACTGAAACCTCTCGAAGAGTCCCTCGTTAAAACGAAAACCATCCTATAAGAGATTATTGAACATTCAAATAGAATTTTGAGTGAGCCTTTATTTGTGATTTTAATTTTTCCTAAAAAAAATTACATTGAATTGACTCCTTACAATCTCGACGTTTGAGTGCGGATGGGCTATTATGCTTTCGAGCAAGCCGCTATGGTGAAATCGGTAGACACGCTGCTCTTAGGAAGCAGTGCTAGAGCATCTCGGTTCGAGTCCGAGTGGCGGCATCTTCTAAAAGAGATACAATAAATAATATAATTAAAATTAAATGGATTACTCATTTCCGTTCCAGTGTTAAAGGTAAAGGACTCCCTTTTTTTTTAGGATTTTTTATGATATTTTCGACTTTAGAACATATATTAACTCACATCTCTTTTTCAATCGTTTCAATTGTAATTACGATTTATTTGATGACCTTATTAGTCCACGAAACCATAAGACTACATGATTCATCAGAAAAGGGCATGATAGCTACATTTTTCTGTATAACAGGATTATTAGTTACTCGTTGGATTTATTTGGAACATTTCCCCTTAAGTGATTTATATGAATCATTAATATTCCTTTCATGGGGCTTTTCCATTATTCATATGGTTCCGAAAATATGGAATCATAAAAATGATTTAAGCGCAATAACCGCACCAAGTACTATTTTTACCCAAGGATTTGCTACTTCAGGTCTTTTGACTGAAATGCATCAATCCACAATATTAGTACCTGCCCTCCAATCCCAGTGGTTAATGATGCACGTAAGTATGATGATATTGAGCTATGCAGCTCTTTTATGTGGATCATTATTATCAGTATCTCTTCTAGTCATTACATTCCGAAAAAGCCTAGGGGTCTTTGGTAAAAACAATCATTCATTAATTGGGCTGTTTTCCTTTGATTTTGATGAGATTCAATATGTAAATAAAAGAAGCAATGCTTTACTAAACAATTCTTTACTTTCATTTAGAAATTATCACAGGTATCAATTGATTCAGCAATTGGATCGCTGGAGTTATCGTGTCATTAGTCTAGGATTTATCTTTTTAACGATTGGTATTCTTTCAGGAGCAGTGTGGGCTAATGAGGCATGGGGGTCATATTGGAATTGGGACCCCAAGGAAACTTGGGCTTTTATTACTTGGACTATATTTGCTATTTATTTACATATTAGAACTAGAATCACTAAAAATTTTCAAGGCACAAATTCCGCAATTGTAGCTTCTATGGGATTTCTTATAATTTGGGTATGCTATTTTGGGGTCAATCTATTAGGAATAGGCCTACATAGTTATGGTTCATTCACATTAGCATCTTAATTGAAGACGTGACCTAATACATAGAAATAGCATATGTAATGAAAGTTTGTGTGATTTTTAGAGAACCGTTTCCATTACTACTTGATAGAAACGGTTCTCTAAAAATCCAAACGTATCTGATTACAATTCACTTCTTTTTTTACTTAAGATTAAGATAAGGAAAAATAAGAATTATTTTTCTTTTATTGTCCACCGAATTTTTTTCTTCTCACACCTTTTTATTTTATGTCTTATTCACGCAAACTATCGAGAAAAGTAATTAGATAAAATAGCTTCTACCTTGTCAACTGATAGTGAGAGAACAAAATCTGGATAAAAACCAATGCCTATTACTGGCAGAAAGATACAGATTGAAACAAAAAGTTCTCGTGGTCCAGAATCAAAAAAATAAAAATTTTGTACATTAAATTGCTTGTATCCATAAAACATCTGTCGTGACATAGATAATGAATAAATAGGAGTTAATATCATTCCAATTGCCATTACAAAAGTAATTAGTATTTTTGGCATTAAAAGATATTTTGGACTGGTAATTATGCCAAAAAAGACTACCAATTCGGCAACAAAACCACTCATTCCCGGCAATGCAAGAGAAGCCATCGAGAAACTACTGAACATTGTAAATATTTTTGGCATTGGGATAGCTATTCCTCCCATTTCGTCGAGATAAACGAGACGTATTCTATCATAACTCGTTCCTGCCAAGAAAAAAAGCGCCGCACCAATAAATCCATGCGAAATTATTTGCAAAATGGCCCCGTTGAGTCCCATATCGGTTGTGGAGGCTATTCCTATAATTGTAAAACCCATATGAGATACGGAAGAGTAGGCTATTCTCTTTTTTAAATTGCGTTGCCCAGGAGAAGTTAAAGCTGCATAGATTATTTGCACTGTGCCTACAATAATCAACCAGGGAGAAAAAATGGAATGAGCATGGGGTAATAATTCCATATTGATCCGAACCAACCCATATGCTCCCATTTTTAATAAGATTCCGGCTAGAAGCATACATGTACTGTAATGTGCTTCTCCGTGGGTATCTGGTAACCATGTATGTAGAGGTATAATCGGTGATTTGACAGCATAAGCAATAAGAAAACCAAAATAGAATATTATTTCTAATGCCACAGGATATGATTTATTCGCTAATGTTTCAAAATTCAATGTTGGTTCGTTAGAAGCATATAAACCCATGCCAAGAACTCCCATTAAGAGAAAAATAGAACCCCCTGCAGTGTACAAAATAAACTTTGTAGCTGAGTACAAACGCTTCTTCCCTCCCCACATGGATAAAAGTAGGTAAACAGGAATTAATTCTAACTCCCACATGATAAAAAAAAGTAAAAGATCTCGAGAAGAAAAAGGTCCTATTTGACCGCTGTACATTGCTAACATCAAGAAATGGAACAATCGTGAATCCCGAGTAACTGGCCGGGCCGCTAAAGTAGCTAAAGTTGTGATGAATCCCGTCAATAAAATAGGTCCTATGGAAATTCCATCGAGTCCGAGTCTCCAGTGAAAATTAAAAAAATTAATCCATTTAAAATCCTGTTCTAATTGAATTAATGGATCGTCCAATTGGAAATGATAACAGAAAACATAGGTTGTTAGAAGCAATTCTACTAGGCATATAGATATAGTATACCATCGGATAACCTTATTTCCTCTATGAGGTAGAAATAAAATGGAAAAACCCGCGAATATCGGCAAAACAACAATTATTGTTAACCAAGGAAAAAAATTCGTAGTAAAGACAAGATAAGATACACTTTGACCAGAAAACCCCGTACTCGACTCGAGAAAATAGCCTATTTCGAGCACGGGGTTTTGTCGGTAAAGATAAAAAAATGGATTCAAGTTAAGCTTTCTGGAACGTATCAATAAGCTAGACCCATGCTGCGGGTTGTCTCATGCCATAAATAAACTCGAACACTCAAGAAATCCGTTGGACAAGCGGATTCACATCTCTTACAACCTACACAGTCTTCTGTTCTTGGAGCAGAAGCTATTTGCTTAGCTTTACATCCGTCCCAAGGTATCATTTCTAATACATCTGTGGGGCAGGCTCGTACACATTGAGTGCACCCTATGCATGTATCATAAATCTTTACTGAATGTGACATTGGATCTATCCACTTTTTGAACATCAAAAATTTTCGATCTAGTAAAAAAATGGAATCGTATATTGTAGACACCAGACGAATCAATAATTAACCAAAAATTTTTTCTAATAAATTGACTTATATATTTGGTCATGAGAGAAGGCCAAGATACTTTGATTTATTACTCTTTAGCAAACATAGTCATATGCTTCTGTCGTATATAATATTAATTTTAATTGAAAAATTTTTGATTTATTATTTTTATGATTAACACATTAATCTAATTACCATTATTTATTCAACAAATTAGATTGATTGATACGAATTGATTTTTTGTTACGATAAATTGACGAAACAATGGCTGGCCCAATAGCTGCTTCAGCGGCTGCAATAGCTATAACAAAAATAGAAAAAATGTCTCCTTTTAATTGGCGACTATCAAAAAAATCAGAAAATGTTACGAAATTCATATTAACTGCATTCAGTATAAGCTCAAGACACATAAGTGCTCTAACCATATTTCGACTTGTGATCAATCCATAAATACCAATAGAAAATAAATAGGCACTCAAAACAAGTTCATGTTCAAGCAGCATTAACCAAAACCCCCTCAATCTTAATTTCTTTAATTTAAATTTCAATATGGACAACAATTCAACCTTAACTAATTTGGTTGACGCGAATCTAACAAGTACAGAACTAAAGAAGATATGGGTAATAGATTGAACTAAACTAAAAATTTTACATTTTATACCTGAAAAATCTGAGAATGTAATTGAAGGAAAATGGATAGGCTAAGACAGAATAAAAAAATTATGTTTTATAAGTATTTATTACTGACGAGCTATAGCAATTGCACCTATCAAAGAAACTAAAAGAATTATAGAAATAAGCTCAAAAGGAAGAAAAAAATCAGTTGATAAATGAATCCCAATTTGTTGGCCTTTATTTATCAAATCTTGCTCCAAAATCTGGTTTGATCTTGTAGTCCAAATAACCCCGTACCATGACGTATCTGGGATAGTAGTAATTAGTGAAACAAAAATACTTGTACAAACCAGTGAAGTTACCCCATCCCCAACAGTCCAAATACTGAAATCATTGTAATATTCTGAGTCGTTCATGAACATCACAGCGAATATGATTAAGACATTTATGGCTCCCACATAAATAAGGAGTTGTGCAGCAGCTACAAAATGGGAATTCGATGGAATATGAAATAAGGATATACAAACAAGAACCAATCCCAATGAGAATGCAGAAAAAATCGGATTAGTAAGTAATACCACTCCTAGACCTCCTACTATAAGAACCAATCCCAAAAAAACTAAAAGAAAATCATGTATTGGTCCAGTTAAATCCATTATATGTAAAATAAGAGATAAATAAGTCGAAATGTTTCATAATCTTATTGACTAGACCAGAAAAAGAAAGTTACCCTGTTTTTATGATAAGTTATTTATTTAATTTAATTCTATACGGGGTACGGGGTGTGGGTTGATGTAGATAGATTAATTCATTTCATTTATCTATCCGATTGTTGTATATATTCATATATTTCGAAATTATCGCGGATATATTTAATTCTTTTTTATCCAAAGTAAGCCGTGATTATCACGAATCACCAATCAATAAGAGTTCTTTTTTTAGTTATTAACCGAACAAAAAAAGGAAGCTCCGCTCCTTTAGATTAAAACGGAATCTTAGTAATCGGTAATAGTTTTTGAATCAAGGAGTTTACCTGTGGCTTTTTTTATTTGAGTAGAATTCATAATGGTTCGAATCGTGTAATCTCCAATTACTGTCATTGGTAACCGACCCAAAGCAATTTGATTATAATTCAATTCGTGACGATCATAAGTAGAAAGTTCATATTCTTCAGTCATGGATAAACAGTTTGTTGGACAATACTCAACACAGTTCCCACAAAAAATACAGATTCCAAAATCAATACTATAGTTAAGTAATCGTTTTTTTCGAATACCCGTTTCCAATTTCCAATCAACAACAGGCAGATCTATAGGGCATACACGAACACATACTTCACAAGCAATGCATTTATCAAATTCAAAGTGGATTCGACCGCGGAAACGTTCCGATGTTATCAATTTGTCATAAGGATATTGAATAGTTACGGGTAAACGATTCGTGTGGGATAAGGTAATCATGAAACTTTGACCAATATACCTTGCAGCTCTTACTGTTTGTTGACCATAATTAATGAACCCAGTTACCATAGGGAGCATATCGTGAATATCTATGAATAATTTTAAGTTTATTTCTCTTGTTTGAGAGAAGTTCTAAATCGAGAATAGAATATCATATGCCCTTAGAGTGAAAAGAGTTGGAAAGAAGTTGTCAATAATAGATTACCTAGAGAAATAGGTAAAAGAAACTTCCACCCAAGATTTAATAGTTGGTCCATTCTCATCCTAGGTAAAGTCCATCTTGTTGTAATAGAAATGAACAGGAACAAATAAGCTTTAGCTAATGTAAAAAAAATGCCTATTGTCATTCCAAAGACTCCACCCACTTCAGTAATTTCGAAATGAGGAAGAAATATGTACGGAATAGAAAGATTCCAACCCCCTAAATAAAGAACTGTTACAAATAATGAAGAAACTAGTAGATTTAGATAGGAAGCAACATAAAATAAACCAAATTTGATACCTGAATATTCGGTTTGATAACCTGCTACTAATTCTTCTTCCGCTTCTGGTAAATCAAAGGGTAATCTCTCACATTCTGCTAGGGAAGAAATTACAAAAACAGCAAAACCTATAGGTTGACGCCACAGATTCCACCCCCAAAAACCATATTTTGACTGCGCCTCAACTATATCAACTGTACTTGAACTGTTAGATAATTATAGTAGGTGATAACATCACTGCTTCCATCGCTATTGCAGAACCGTACATGATACTTCAGCCTCATACGGCTCCTCGATGGCCTTAACTAAATCTAAGGACTGTTTCGATATTATCTCAATATGTGTTAGTAGGATAGATAGAGTCAAGATGTATCGAGCAGTCACAAATTAAACCAATGCAATTCTGTCTGCTATAATAGAAAAAGGGTGCTTCCGAATTGATCTTATCCTTTATAATTTTAGTTTGTCTTTATTCAGTAATAACTTAATCCTTGAATAAAATACTCATTGTCTAAGTAGGTATTTCAACCTTTTTATTTCGTTCCTATTCTTCTTTCTAAGAAAAGTAAAAGTGGGCTCAAAAAATAAAGGATTACTTCGTTCCTGATAATTATTTATTTAACCTGTGGATAGGACCATACTCGGGATCGGGATCGTGGGGAAGTACTACTTGATCGTTTCTACCAACTTAAAGCCCCCATTATGATTCCGTTTATGCAGAAATACCCTTTTTTGGTAACTTACATTATCTCCGTTACTAATCCTTTGTGTATCTTGGTGTTCCTAACCGTCCACTCATTTTTGCTTGATCCCCGGTATGGTAATACATACAATAAAATAGAATAGTTAAAACAAAACTCCAGCCAGTTGATCTTTTCTACCCGCTTCAAACTGTGATGACTAATCAACCGACCTTGGGGTAATTTAATTTATCTTTTTTTCTACTTAACTCTTGTACATAGGGAATGAGTCTCAACCTTTTTACTGCTAATTGAGAAGCTGTTTTGTTTCACTCATATAACTATCTGGTTTAGGTCATCACCCCGAACGATGAATAAAAAAACGAGGGTCTCTATTCACTCCATTCAACTTCTTTCCTAGAAAAAATTAGGTAAAAGTGCATGCCCCGGCGAATCGCACGTAGAGATATTGATAACACACATGGAGTTAATGGTATTTCATAACTAATAGATTGAGCAGCAGCTCGTAGACCACCTAAAAAAGAATATTTATTATTTGACCCATACCCTGACATAAGAAGTCCAATAGGAGCAATACTTGCAATAGAAATCCATAAAAAAACACCTAGACTTAGATCAGCTAAAACAAGACGATATCCAAAAGGAATTACTGAATAACTTAGTAAAATGGATATGACTGCTATAGAGGGGCCGAGACTAAATAAAAAAAGATCCCCTCTAGATGGGAGAAGATCCTCTTTAAAAAGTAATTTTGTCCCGTCTGCTAGAGCTTGAAGAATTCCCAAAGGACCCGCGTATTCGGGTCCAATACGTTGTTGTACCCCCGCGGATATTTTTCTTTCTAACCACACAATCACTAGTATTCCTATCGTGATTCCCAATACAGGAGTAAAAATAGGGGCAAGCAACCATATAAGACCATAGACCCCTTTTAAGGATTCCAATCTGGAAAAAGAATTGATAGCCTGTAATTCTGTCGTATCAATTATCATATTAACGATCAACTTCTCCCATAATGATATCGATACTACCTAGTATCGTCATAATATCAGCCAATTTCATTCTTTTAACTAACTGAGGAAGAATTTGCAAATTAATAAAACCCGGAGGACGAATTTTCCATCTCCAAGGAAAAGCACTATGATCCCCTATCAGAAAAATCCCCAATTCCCCCTTTGGAGCTTCTACTCTCACATAAAGTTCTTGTTTCGACAATTCAAAAGTGGGAGAAGTTTTTTTACTAATAAATCTATAGTCAAAATCATTCCAGTCGGAATCCTTTGCTTTATCAAAGCGTCGGGCTTCTAAATTTTCATAGGGCCCTCCCGGAATTCCTTCCAAAGCTTGTTGAATAATTTTTATGGATTCTGTCATTTCACCGATTCGGACTAAGTAACGGGCTAATGAATCCCCTTCTTTTTGCCATTGTACGTCCCAGTCAAACTCGTCATAACACTCATAATGATCAACTTTACGAAGATCCCATTGTATTCCGGAAGCTCGTAGCATTGGACCTGATAAACCCCAATTTATTGCCTCCTCTCCACCAACAACGCCTACTCCCTCAACTCGTTCTAAAAAAATAGGATTTCGCGTAATAAGCTTTTGATATTCAGCAACCCCAGTTAAAAAATAATCGCAGAAATCTAAACATTTATCTATCCAGCCATGAGGTAGATCAGCAGCTACTCCTCCGATACGAAAATAATTATGCATCATTCGCATACCTGTGGCAGCTTCGAATAGATCATATATCAATTCTCTCTCTCTGAAAATATAGAAGAAAGGAGTCTGCGCACCTATATCCGCCATAAAAGGGCCAAGCCATAACAAATGAGAAGCTATACGACTCAGTTCTAACATAATTACTCTGATATAACGGGCTCTTTTAGGAACTTGAATATTTCCCAACTGTTCTGGTCCATTTACCGTTATTGCCTCGGTAAACATAGTAGCTAAATAATCCCAACGCGTTACATAAGGCAGATATTGTATAATTGTTCGGTTTTCCGCTATTTTTTCCATCCCTCTGTGTAAATAACCCAATATAGGTTCACAGTCAATAACGTCTTCACCATCTAGAGTAATAATGAGTCGAAGAACGCCATGCATCGATGGGTGGTGAGGCCCCATATTGACTATCATGAGGTCTTTTTTTGTAGCTGATACAGTCATATTTTTTCCCCGAGTCATTATTCCATGAATTGCTGAAAACGAAACAAGGTTCATAAAAATTCAAGATCTACTAAATCAAATAATTCAAACTAAATCTTCAAATTAACTTAACTAGTCTTTGGCTCCAGAATATCCAACCGACCGATTAATTCTTTATAACGTATTCTACTTTTTTTACAAATAAGCCAGCAACCGCGGCCATTTTCCCAGAGTTTTCCGTAGACCTCTCTAAGATAAAAATTCTTTTTTGTGCAATTACAAATGGGAAGCGAGTCTCCTTATTTTATTGGCGAAACTTAATACTTGAAATTCAACGGACCCCTTGTTTTATTCTTTTACTTCTTGCGGAATAACTGAGATGAATGCATTTTTTATCATTATCATAAAAAGAAAAGAGCGCTTCTCCCTTTTTTCTTTCTTTTATACATAAATTGGTTTTATCAATCAGTAAAAATAATACCAGTTTTTTCATCTGGTTCTGGTATACACAAAAAATTTATTTTTTCTTATACTATCGAATTTAATGAAAAATCCAGTTTGCAATTTCATTAGGATATGGATCCAAAAGGATGGTCGAGTTCTTCAACCCCCCCAAAAAAAGAAAGGGAAAAATTAAACCGAAGAAGATTCTTAGGTCATTGAATCAGTATCCTATATCCTATACGGGAAACCAGAATATAAATTAATATAACACAAACGTGCGGGTACATTTGTTTGCCTTTATATATCATGCCATATCTGGCACGTTATAGATAGGAAGGAGATTTACCATCAATTAATGGTAAATCGTGGATACATATATATCCTTGACATACTGAAACGACTTCCATTACTGGTATCAAACCAATAGCGATTCATACAAGCTAAATCCTCTAATCGATAATTTGGCCAAAGAAAAAATTTCAATTTCAGAACTTTATTTATATCTAAATTCTTTGAATCTTTATCAAGATACTTGCTCTCATCCAAAAAAGTACCGCAGTTCCTTATGTTGTTCTTTTTGTAATTGTAAAATGTTTTATTTCTATCCAGAACGTTTATTTTTTCCGAGTTTAAACAAATTTGAATTCTCAATTCTCTACGACATCTAGGAGCTAAAATATTTTCGGGAACAAAAAAAGCGTAATTTTTTGCATCTCGCTTCTCAAGCGACCTTCCATGTCTATTTCTTTTAATGGATTCAGCAAAAGAATTATTATAACCGTTTTCTTTTTGTTTATTTTTTCTATTAGTTTGGTGATTACTCTTATGGACCAGTGAAATAGCTATGGTTTGATACATAATAAATAGTCCATCCCCTTGTATAGACAGGCGAACAGGTTCAATAATCAATACTCCTTTGTTTATCAATTCTGTAAGATTTAGATCTTTTTGAATCAGCAATATATCCAGACGCATTTCTCCTCTTTGAATAGAGGATATCGCTATTTGCTTTGGATTGTTCAGTCTAAGCAGGAGACAATATATCTGGATACTATTGATTATTCTTTGATCCAAAGAACCATGCCATCTCAATTGAAAAAGAAAATATCTTTTCAGGAAGAAATCTAGTTCCGCTTCTGTGGTGCTCTTCCATTTTTTTTTTTTTCTACTTTTTTTAATGTATGAATCACCGTAATCCTCTTTAACCTCTTTTTCTTGGTTTGATAGATCTGATCCAAGATCTTCTTGGGCTGATTCTTCTTTTTCTTCTTGATTTTTATTTTCTAATTCAAGATCTTTTTTCTTTTCACTAGTGGTTTGATTTCCATTAAAATGAAAAAGAAGTGATTTAGTTGGTATAATCCATGGTTTAATCCTATATGCATCATATAGCCCCAACAATTCTGGGAAGAACCAAAGTTGCAGATTTGATATGGGGCGGTTTAGTATTTCTTCATTCATTCCCATCCAAAAAAAAAGATATTTTCCACTTGATGGTTTTTTTTTTTTATCAATCGCAAGATATGAAAGATCCTTCGTATCAATTTGATTACTGATTGAATAATAGTTAATTCCTGTCTTAGTCTTTTGATTCATGCGGGTCTCAGTATCCATATTGGCCCAGGCCTCAATATTTATCTTCTTTCTAAGACAAAAATAAATGGTTTTCCAATCAAAATATTTTCTATCCATTTTTTTATCCGTATCAACAATACAATCTTCTCCGAGATAATGACTCATATATATGCCGGTAGGCATATAAAAAATTGGGGGTTTATTTGTGTTGTATTTATAGGGAATTTTTAAGCTTCCCTTTACTTGTAATGGTGATAGAGAAATATATGAATCCTTACCTTGTCTATAATTGATATATTTTTGTGATAAAAGATCATATCCATACTGTTTTTTAAAAATTTTGTTTTTACTCGATAATGCATCTATTACATAAGCATTTTGCTTCTCATAATGAAAAAACAAAATTTTTTCATATGAATTCAATTTTGTTGATGCCTTGTTTGAAATCGTATGACTTTGATTGACTCCATTTCCTCGTTTTTGTAGAACTAATTGAGACGATGAAATCTTAGAGAAATTATATTGATAGTTATAATGACTGTTTAACCAATTTTTCCACCCATCCGTTTCAAAATTGCTAAGTTTTTTATGTCTTGATTCAGAATCAAGTATTCCTTGTGTTCCAAAAAAAGCCTTTATTCCATCCTTAAGAAAAAAAGACGTTCCATGATATTGAAGTACAGATCTCATGTGATATTTTTTAATCACTTGGGTTTGTGATAATTTGTAAAATACATATGCCTGTGACAAGTCAAATGGGTCACAAAAATGATGTAAATTCTGATTACTAATATTAGAAAGTGCCCTCTTTTTAATCGAAATGAAATGCATTCTTTTTTTTTCTTCAACTCCTTCCTTCTTTATTTCATCATTGTAACTTTTTTTATCAATCCCTCCCTTTTTTATTTTTAAGTCTAGGGAAAATTGGATATTGATCCTGGGAATATTAATGAGAAATAGAAGGGTGTCCATATATATCTTTTCAAGCAAAAAATTTAAAAAAGAGTGTCGTTTACGTATTAATCTAGCACTTCTTCTTTGGAATATCTGCCAAATATTTTTTGGGTCTTCTAATCTTTTATCGTTACAACTTATATCGTTAGGATTAATATTTCTATCTGGAATTATAAATGCTTTTTTCTTGTCATTTATTATTTTTTCAATTTGATTCTTGATTCTACTTGTTCGATCAGCCAGATCCTCTGTTTTTTTTTCTGTTAGTGAATAATTTGTCAAAGACATGGATCTAATTCTACTGGACGATTCATGAACTATCTGATTTTCTTTTATAAAAAAATCCTTTTTATGAGTCCAGCTTTCTTTTTTTTTTGAGTCCTTTAGAAATCCTTTTGTTTTTTCTTTGAAAACTCTTAGACCTAGAAAATTTTGTGTGTTTTTTTTTCTTATTTGGTTTTCTAGTTCTTTAAAAATGGGTTTTAAAAAAGAAGGTCGTCTTCTAGGAGAACCAAAAGGAAATTCAGTTTCCATTCCCCAGACTGTCAAAAAGCAAGAATTTTCTTTTGTTCCTCTTGGATTCCTATGATGGGATCGTTGCTTAGAACTGTTCCAAGGTTTCGGATAGAAAGGATATAGGATCTTTATCTGAATACCCTCTGTTAACCAATTTTTTGGAAATTCCATTTCGGATAATTGAACACCATTATAGGTGCATTTAACATGCATTTCTCTACTCCACTCCCTCCAATCCTCATTCCACTCCGGAGGTTGAAATAATAAGATACGACAGAAGTTTTTAGCTATTATCACTGAAGGCAATCCAATATATTTTCTAAAAATTGAGTGGGCTATTAACAAGCAACCCCTTATTGATTGACCAAATAGAACAGTATCCCAGCTTTCCGCTACTGCTAGCCGGTCATTTTCCTCCCCTTTCTTCTTCCTTTTTCGATCTTTTTCCTTTGCCTCTTCCTCAAAATCAGAATTTTTTAATTCCGTACTTTTTATCATCCAATTCCTAAAAAGAAGATTCATAATTCTGGAGGTATCAGCAGAAAAAAAAAACCTCTTGTAGATTCTGTCCAAAAAAAGGGGGGAATGGATATTTGTTTGAAACGGTTCCCAAATAACTGTTTTACGTCTTTGAGCGCGCATAGATCCTTTGATTATATCTCGACGAAAATCAGATTCTTGCGAATAACGGAGTACAAACACTTCTTCTACTTCATCATTAGTATTCTTTGTACTATTTGTACGTTCGGTATCTGTAAAAATGACTACATGGTTGGCCTTTCTTGACCTAATTTCATGATCCTCGGCCATTTCTTCTTCAATTTCTCCGTCTTGTTGCTCCAAACTGGTAATCAATTTGTATGACCATTGAGGAACCTCTTTACATATTTCTTTTATTCCAATGTATTCTTTTATAATTCTTTGATAATTTATATCAGGTGTAACCGCACCAAATAAATATTTTATTTTCTTTTCTGAATTAAGTTTTCCTTCTTTTGAAAGTAATAATTTTTCCTCAAATTTGTCTTTTTTTTCGTCAAATCCTTGGTAGTTTGTGGGAAGTATATTATTAAATTTATTTATCCAAATACAATCTTCTACCGAGAAAGACTCATTCATATTCAAACTTGAGTGTAAATATCTTTTTTCTTTTTTTCCGCTTCCGCGGTAAGTTCCGTTCAAAAAAGGATCATACCCTTCAGGCAGGCATTCTTGTTCAGTCTCATTATTGCATAATCTAATCCTTTTTTCGAGTACATCCAGTTTCAGAGACCCCCTTTCTAGAGCATCAATTCTATTGAAAAATGCGTTGTTTATGTTCTGTTTTTTGGTTTTGTTGGTATAAACCCAACGATTATACAATTCTTCAGAAGAGGGT